CCTCTCTTTTCTCCCTTTAAAAAATTAAAACAAAAGAAAATTGAAATGATTGAAGTTTCTTTATTTGGAATCGTTTTAGGTCTAATTCCTATTACTTTGGCTGGATTATTCGTAACTGCTTATTTACAATACAGACGTGGTGATCAGTTGGACTTTTGATTAATTAACATCTATTTTTTTTTTACTGACCTCCTTCTTGCTTTCATATGTGGGAGGTCTAATTCAGATTGCTGCTCAATTATTTGCGAACGGTGGAATTTTGACACAATCTAATAAACAAGAGTGAAATCACGCTCTGTAGGATTTGAACCTACGACATTGGGTTTTGGAGACCCACGTTCTACCGAACTGAACTAAGAGCGTTTTTCTGGTTTTTTTAGAAAAAAACAAAAAGGCTATAACGAGAACATTCTTTAACCCGAATCGATTTTGTACGTATATACTATATCATCGTATATCATAAATTTAAGAATTATATGTATGTCCAATTTTATTAAAATTTGGATAGATCTAAAATCGATCCCTCGTTACTGCTCTTCTGAGCAGTAATAGGTAGGGATGACAGGATTTGAACCCGTGACATTTTGTACCCAAAACAAACGCGCTACCAAGCTGCGCTACATCCCTTTCAATTGGTTTACAGTGTCATTGTAGAGAATTCCTGTCTTGTTTTCCACATCCTTCTTTTTTTTGTCTCATATCAGATAACAAACATATATATATAATAAAAAAATATATATAATAAAAAAATTTACTTTTTTTTACGAGAATTCTCTCAATTTCAATTTTACATAAATCGGCGTTTCCATTTGAAAATGGAATCTATAAAATCGTTCTAGTAGACAATATTTCAATTCTCATTTTAAAAAGGGGGGTTACGTAGACAAATACAAGAACTTCTTAACTACATGTACATCTCTAGTTATATATATTACTATATATAATGTAATACAATAAAGAAGAAAGAAGGAGGATTTCAAATGCGAGATCTAAAAACATATCTTTCCGTAGCACCGGTACTAAGTACTCTATGGTTCGGTTCGTTAGCAGGTTTATTAATAGAGATTAATCGTTTATTTCCAGATGCATTAACATTTCCCTTTTTTCATTCTAGTTATTAACATCAGACAGGGTGAAAAAATTTAGAGATATGATCGACGATCGGGGGCTAATCCCCCCTCCTTTTTCTAATTATTTTTTTTAGAATGAATTAGAAAAAGGAGGGGGGGACGAAAGGGCATAAAAACGAGGGTTCAGGATCCAATTCAATTAGTAATAGAACGAAAAAAAGTGTTGCTAGGGAAAGAGTCTCCTATGAGATACTTAAAAAAAAAATACTGTACAAAGATTTTAAATATAGTTTTCAAAAAATCATTGTATTGCTTATTATTTTATTTTTTTATTACTAATTAATATTCATTGCAACGAAATATTTCAGAAATTTTTTTTAGTTAACAGCTTCTATTTTTTTTTGTTCTTGTTCTTTCTGGATCCTAAAATGAAAATAGAAGATTGGGGTGAATCATAAATCCAAAGGAGGTTTCATGGCCAAGGGTAAAGATGTTCGAGTAACAATTATTTTGGAATGTACCAGTTGTGTTCGAAATGATATTAAGAAAGAATCGGCGGGAATTTCCAGATATATTACTCAAAAGAATCGGCATAACACCCCTAGTCGATTGGAATTGAGAAAATTCTGTCCCTATTGTTATAAACATACAATTCACGGGGAAATAAAGAAATAGATCATATTGAGTGCTTATATGTCAACTTTTATTTTAAGAACAGGAATAATGATAGTATCAATATATTATTAGATATATATAAATATAAAAAAATAAATCAATAGAAAGAAATCTAATCCTATATTCTTAATTGTATATATAAACTCTATCCTATATAGAAATAGAAATCGTTTTTAGTTTGATCCGATCAAAATAGGATTTTCGAGATAAAGAATAAAAAAAAATTATGAATAAATCTAAGCGACCTTTTACTAAATCCAAGCGATCTTTTCGTAGGCGTTTGCCCCCGATCCAATCGGGGGATCGAATTGATTATAGAAACATGAGTTTAATTAGTCGATTTATTAGTGAACAAGGAAAAATATTATCTAGACGGGTGAATAGAGTGACTTTAAAACAACAACGATTAATTACTATTGCTATAAAACAAGCTCGTATTTTATCTTTGTTACCTTTTCTTAATAATCAGAAACAATTTGAAAGAAGTGAGTCGACCCCTAGAACTACTAGCCTTAGAACCAGAAAAAAATAAACTTTTTCTTCAATTGAATAACAATTCCAATCTGAAGGAATTAAAAAAGAGATTACTATTTTGTTCTAAAAATCCAATTAAGAATCAAAATTTGATTGTTACGTCTGTGTCTGTCATAAAAAAAAAAGAAAAGAATCGTCGAAAAGAAAACCCTTGTTTTGTTTTGACGACTTTTTTTTATAATACTAATTTCTACTCTACCTTCCCCGAGCTCATTCTCCTTAGAACTCTATTTCAAATCTTTTAGTGGATTTTGTCCAATCCTCTTATTTTTTGATCTCATTTGAAATCGTATAAAGACAACTCCTATTTAATAGAGCTATTTGTGCAAGTATTTTCCGATTAAGAAGTAATTGCTTCTTGTACAGATTGTGTATGAATTGGTTATAACTATAGAATACCTCCATTTCGTGAATTACGGCATTTATTCGAGTGATCCATAAACGACGAAAATCTCTTTTTCTTTTACCCCTATCCCGATGAGCCGAAACTAAAGCTCTTATTCTCTGTTGAGTCATAGTTCGTGTAAGTCGTGAATGAGCCCCTCGAAAGCTTGATGCAAATAAACGAAGTTTTGTTCTACGCCTCCGAGCTATATATCCGCGTTTAATTCTAGTCATTGAATAAATCAAACTTTGATGAATAACTAATTCTTTTTTTTTTTTTAGTTATTCTTTTCCCCTTTACTAGTCATGAATAACCAAACGAATTATTCCAATGTATAATTAAAATTCCAAAGGCTTTTGCTACTCTAACCTTCCCCACCACTATTTATTGCTAGTTTTTTCCTTTGCTTTGAAAGGAGAAATTTGCCTTGATACTTGATATAAAAAAAGAGAATAACTACAAAAAGTAGTAAATAGAAATGAATAAATAGTGGGTTCCATCGTTTCTATGGTTACTTCTAAAACGGTGAGGTCCTCTCTATACACCGGAGCTCCTTCTTTTAATTAATAAATACTATTGGTAACTTGTACAATTCACATTCTTTGGCTCTACCCCATGAATATTCCAGTAATAGGTCTTTCACAATGAGATCCACTTTATACAGTAACGGTATTTCATTTTTAAAATTGATTTTGTCGTTTACCCTGTTAGTCCGTTTTTTTCTTTCAAGAGTGGAATCTTTTTAATAAAAAAAAGTATTTCCCCCGCTTAATGGATAACCATTTGTTATCATTGGGGGTTTTCTAAAAAATAGAGTTGATTGGATTTGCACCAATGTAAACCATAAGTTTCAGACACAATAGAAGATATGAATGATCTATCTTTTTAAAATAATGAATCGAGTTCCTTCATTCTATTTTATTAACAGGTACGGATCCTTGATATTTCAAAAAGAATTTCTTTTTTGTGTCTCGGTCTATGATCTAAACGAGTCGCACATACACCCGAGTACATGTTCCTCGTCGCTGAGGGCATCCCCGAAGCGCTGGGGATTTCGTGACATTTCGGATTGGCTGTCTTGTATTTCTAATAAGTTGTTTAATGGTTGGCATACGGAATCATATAAATAATGGGCTGGTTTAGATTAGTTCTAACCGGCGAATTCTGAATTACTTCTCTTCAAGATTCTCTTCAATATATATTTTTTTATATTGAAGAGAATATGAAACTAAACCTTTAATCTAAAAAGATATAAAATTAGCAATTGTAGATTTGCATGAAATCGCTCCTATTTTTTATTGAACCGCTACAAGATCCACAATTCTATGAGCTTGGGCTTCGGTTGCTGACATAAAAACATCCCTTTCCATGTCTTCGGATACAACCCATATAGGTTTCCCCGTTCTTTGTACATAAACCCTTGTGATGGTTTCGCGAAGTTTTAGTAGTTCTTCCGCTTCCAAGATAAATTCTCCCGTTTGTGCCTCATAAAACGAACTAGCGGGTTGATGGATCATTACCCTGATGATATAATAGAAAAGGTTATTCTATTTCGCAGAATGAGGCGAGATAACAAAAAAAATAGATAAAATTGAATAACCGTACAGGCTTTTTTGTGCATTGCATACGGCTCCACAATGGAATTTACGTTTTTGACCTTTCTTTTTGGCGAAAGAAAAAAAAATATAGGTTGTATTATACGCAGATCCATAAATGATCCAATTACCATCCTTCTTTTTTTGTAGGAGTTAAAAAAATACTATGATGGTTCCGTTGCTTTATATATCATTTTTTTGATTTGTCTATGATTCAGCAATCCCAAAGTGTCTTTTTTTTTTTTTATTTAAATTTTGTAAATAAGCTTCCGGTGTGAAAACAAAGTTTGTGACACTGAGATGTGCCCGAATAGGTAAGATATCATTTGAAAAACCCCTTCCTTATCTCATACTACTCTTTCAATATATAATCTAAATTTTTTAATCTAAAAAATTTCATATCGAATTCGAAGTGCCATGCTATTATTACTTAACTAATTCATATTTCCGATGGCGAAGGCATAGTATTTTTTTCTCAAAAATAAAAAAACTCATTGGCGCCAAGCGTGAGGGAATGCTATACGTTTGGTAATTTCTCCTCCGACTAGGATAAAGGATGCTATTGAAGCAGCCAATCCCATGCATATTGTCTGTACATCGGGTTGCACAAATTGCATAGTATCATAAATAGCCATTCCAGATATTACCCATCCACCAGGAGAATTTATAAACAAATAAAGATCTTTGGTATCCTTTTCTATACTGAGATATATCATAAGACTAATAAGTTGATTTGAGATTTCGGTATCAACCTCTTGGCCTAAAAAAAATAATCTTTCTCGATAAAGTCGGTTGATTAGGATATAATTTTATTCCTTAGGAGCCGTACAAGCACCTTTTGATGCATACGGTTCAACAAAAATTGTGAAAAAATCAATGTGTCGATTCCAACTCCCCCTTTTTTTCATAGAAGGCTTTTCTTTCTAACTTATAAGGGAAGGGCTTGCTCCCTTTTTAAAAGTAAAAGAAAAAAAAAGTTTTGGTCCCTTTTATTTAGATATTATAATCCTATAATAAAACGATTGATTAAGCCTGTCAGACTAACTAGATTCATTGATATTTTTTTTCATCGAGATTCAGTTGAAATGGCGATGGTTTTTTCTTGTTCCTGAAGGGGCTTCTTCCTTTTTTTAGTCCTTTTTTTAGGTTTATGCTCTACCCCGAGTAAAAGGAAAAATTTGCCCGATTTTTATTTGCACATATAGGACAAATGAACCAACTACCGCGTCTTTTTTTTTTTACTACTCTTTTTTTTTTCAATTCATTTCTTTCACATGTCTTCTGTCAAATAGTCAACAAATTTTTAATTATATTATTTGATCAACAGTTTTAGATCACCCTGTTTCAATTTTTTGTATTTTTTAATAGAATTTTTTATCATAATTTTGCATATAATATAAGTAGTAATTATAAAAATATTATATATTAATTATCAATTGGGTTTTTGATAAACGGAGCCTGGATACTTAATTTTATTAGTCCGATCACGTAAACCATAAAAACTTTTTGATAATCTAATATCAATCTAAATACTCCCTGCATTTAATTCCACTTTATTTTGTGCGCTTCGCGTTACAATTTTTTGATAATTCAATCAATATTTTTGGGCGAAACAGAGGATATCTCGATCGAGGGAGAAAATGGGGAAATCCCATATAGCCCAATATATCTGACAAGTCGCACTATATGTCAACCCAAGATGTATCTCCTTCTCCAGGACTTCGAAAAGGTACTTTTGGAACGCCAATAGGCATGAAATGAAAAAAAAAAGAGAATGAAGTTCTCTATTTCACTTTGATGTGGAAACGTAAGACTGGGGTTTCATTTTTTAATAATATTATCCTTTTTCCTACTTTATTAATCATATTTAAATTAATCATATTTAATACATAAGTTGAATAAGCTAAAATAAAATATAAAATAAAAGTAAAGTAAGAGGGAATGAATAAAAATAAAGGAAATTTTTTACGAACGGGCTTCTGAATGATGAACAACAATAGCTATCTTGGTTCATATAAAAGAGGATTCACTCCCATTGCGTATTGGTACTTATCGGATATAGAATAGATCCGCTTCCCTTTTGTCCTATGAATCAAATTGTTCCATTATTACTAACAGAATAGAAAAAATATTAATCCTTTCTCCGAAATAAATACCTAAAAAAAGGGGGGTCCGTAACATAGTTTTTTCCAATGCAATAAAGTTACATAGTGTCTTTTTTTCGTTGATAAAGGGGTATTTCCATGGGTTTGCCTTGGTATCGTGTTCATACTGTTGTATTGAATGATCCCGGTCGTTTGCTTGCTGTTCATATAATGCATACTGCTCTGGTTGCTGGTTGGGCCGGTTCGATGGCTCTATATGAATTAGCAGTTTTTGATCCCTCCGACCCTGTTCTTGATCCAATGTGGAGACAAGGTATGTTCGTTATACCTTTCATGACTCGTTTAGGAATAACCAATTCATGGGGCGGTTGGAATATTACAGGAGGGACTATAACGAATCCGGGTCTTTGGAGTTACGAAGGGGTAGCCGGAGCACATATCGTGTTTTCTGGCTTGTGCTTCTTGGCAGCTATTTGGCATTGGGTATATTGGGATCTAGAAATTTTTTGTGATGAACGTACAGGAAAACCTTCTTTGGATTTGCCCAAGATTTTTGGAATTCATTTATTTCTTTCAGGAGTGGCTTGCTTTGGTTTTGGCGCATTTCATGTAACAGGATTATATGGTCCTGGAATATGGGTATCCGACCCTTATGGACTAACCGGAAAGGTCCAACCCGTAAATCCGGCGTGGGGCGTGGAGGGTTTTGACCCTTTTGTTCCGGGAGGAATAGCCTCTCATCATATTGCAGCAGGGACGTTGGGTATATTAGCGGGCTTATTCCATCTTAGTGTTCGTCCGCCTCAACGTCTATACAAAGGATTACGTATGGGAAATATTGAAACCGTCCTTTCCAGTAGTATTGCTGCTGTCTTTTTTGCAGCTTTTGTTGTTGCTGGAACTATGTGGTATGGTTCTGCAACTACTCCCATCGAATTATTTGGTCCTACTCGTTATCAATGGGATCAGGGATACTTTCAACAAGAAATATATCGAAGAGTTAGTGCTGGACTAGCTGAAAATAAAAGTGTATCAGAAGCTTGGTCTAAAATTCCTGAAAAATTAGCTTTTTATGATTATATTGGTAATAATCCAGCAAAAGGGGGGTTATTCCGAGCGGGTTCAATGGACAATGGGGATGGAATAGCTGTTGGATGGTTAGGACACCCCGTCTTTAGAAATCAAGAAGGGCGTGAACTTTTTGTACGCCGTATGCCTACTTTTTTTGAAACATTTCCGGTTGTTTTGGTAGATGGAGACGGAATTGTTAGAGCCGACGTCCCGTTTAGAAGGGCAGAATCTAAATATAGTGTCGAACAAGTAGGTGTAACTGTTGAGTTTTATGGTGGTGAACTCAATGGAGTGAGTTATAGTGATCCCGCAACTGTCAAAAAATATGCTAGACGGGCTCAATTGGGTGAGATTTTTGAATTAGATCGTGCTACTTTGAAATCCGATGGTGTTTTTCGTAGCAGTCCAAGAGGTTGGTTTACTTTTGGGCATGCTTCGTTTGCTCTACTTTTCTTCTTTGGACACATTTGGCATGGTGCTAGAACCCTCTTCAGAGATGTTTTTGCGGGTATTGATCCAGATTTAGATGCTCAAGTGGAATTTGGGGCATTCCAAAAACTCGGAGATCCAACTACAAAAAGACAAGCAGTCTGATGCAACATTGCTTTTTTTCTTCTAGTTTATGTTTGCGATTTTATTTTATAGGTAGGGTTCTGTAGGAATTTTGATTTAAATCGCTGCCGTTTCTTTGACTCTTTTTTTTCTTTATTCGGAGGGATACTCTTAAGTAAACATAAACAAAACAGGTATGAAAGCTATAATTGTAAACCACGATCAAATTTATGGAAGCATTGGTTTATACATTTCTCTTAGTATCGACTTTAGGGATAATTTTTTTCGCTATTTTTTTTCGGGAACCACCTAAAATTTCAACTAAAAAATGAACTAATTTTTCATTATATTCATTGACGTAATCAGCCTCCAAAAATTTGGAGGCTGATTACGTCAACTAGTCTCCGTGTTCCTCGAATGGATCTCTTAGTTGTTGAGAGGGTTGCCCAAAGGCAGTATATAGAGCATACCCAGTAAAACTTACAAGTAACCCAGATATAAAGATGGCGACTAGGTTTGCTGTTTCCATTATTATAGAATTGAAAGACCACAATGGATCTATGCTAAGATCGTTTATTTACAACGGAATGGTATACAAAGTCAACAGATCGTAATGAATAAAAAAAAAAAGATTTATGGTTACACAAATTGTTGAGGATAGTTCTAGATCTGGTCCAAGAAGCACTACTGTAGGGAAGTTATTGAAACCATTGAATTCCGAATATGGTAAAGTAGCTCCTGGATGGGGAACGACCCCTTTGATGGGTGTTGCAATGGCTTTATTTGCAGTATTCCTATCTATTATTTTGGAGATTTATAATTCTTCTGTTCTACTGGATGGAATTTCAGTGAATTAGCCTGAAAAGAATTTTGAAGTCCTAGCTTTTAGCTTGATACAAAAAAGTAAAGTATGTAGGTCTTAAAATTTGAGCCTATTCTCCTTTGGTAGTTTGACCGCGAAAATTTTTTTTCTGCATTGTATATTTCCGGAATATGAGTGTGTGACTTGTTAGAATTGACCCTATGGATAGTACAGAGAATGGGGTCTGTCATCTTTATCAAGATGGTTTTACTTCGTCGGATATTCATTTGAGTATCTGGAGCACGGAATAGATCAAACGCATCACAAAGTATTCGAACTATGATTCATACTTAAATACTCAGACCTCGTAGCCGGACTTCTTTCCGTTGTATCTTATAAACTTTAATAAATCAAAATATTTTTCTGCTTTTAAACTCTTATTTGGATCAAAGGACAAATGCTTCTTTTTATTTTATGTTTTTAGTCATTATAGCTATTTTTGTGATTGAATAAGTGATGATCCAATGGTTCTCACTCAGTGAACTTTGGACTTTGAAGGTTTCATTGAATTATCGTGGTTCTCGTATGAATCTGAGGTTTCAATTGATTAGTTAAGTAGGGTCTTAACAAGAGAATTCCTATCAATAATAAAGAAAACAAGAAGCAATTCGCATTCCCCCATTCCATCCAAATACCAAATAAAAAAGACAATAAAGATAGGTAATCTAGAAGATTCAAGAGGCCTGTAACGATCAACACAACATAAAGACGTATGAGCTGACTTGAGTTTTTGGCATTTAACCACAAAGAAGAGCTTTCGCATTTTTACTTTTTCATATCTTTAAAAAATTGAGAGAGAAGTTTAAAACTTTCTATTCCAGATACGTTTCAATCAGTATTTTGGTCTTTTTTTTGTTTGAGCTGTACGAGATGAAATTCTCATATACAGTTCTTGGAGGGGGAGTAACTTTGGTTTACCTATCTCAATAAAGTTTATGATTGGTTCGAAGAACGTCTTGAGATTCAGGCGATTGCAGATGATATAACTAGTAAATATGTTCCTCCGCATGTCAACATATTTTATTGTCTAGGAGGAATTACCCTTACTTGTTTTTTAGTACAAGTAGCTACGGGATTTGCTATGACTTTTTATTACCGTCCAACTGTTACCGAGGCTTTTGCTTCTGTTCAATATATAATGACTGAAGCTA